TCGGCTTTCTACTAGCAGCTTTGACTATAACCTCAGCTCTATTTATCGGTCTGAACAAGATACGACTTATTTGAAATTAATTGGCTGAACAATTCATAAAAAAATTCTTCTGTGGTAGTTTATATATTCTATAGTTTCTTACCGTGTCAATTTTCTCAATTTTTCAATTCTTGGTCATTGAGATTCATGGGTAATACCGATTAATATTTAAGGATAGATAGTACCTCTCCTTTTCACCTTTCAAAGAAATTGAAATGATTGAAGTTTTTCTATTTGGAATCGTCTTAGGTCTAATTCCTATTACTTTGGCTGGATTATTCGTAACGGCATATTTACAATATAGACGTGGTGATCAATTGGACCTTTGATTAATTAACATCTCTTTTTTTTTGATTGACCTCCTACTCTACTTTCTTTAATCTACAGGAGGTCAAATTCAGATTGCTGTTCAATTATTTCAGTCTTATTTTCGACCTAACAAATAACAAGAATCCACTCACGCCCTGTAGGATTTGAACCTACGACATCGGGTTTTGGAGACCCACGTTCTACCGAACTGAACTAAGAGCGCTTTTTTATCACAATAAATATTTTGTGACCTAACTCGTCTTGGATATATATACTATCATAAATAAGAAAATTAAAGATTGATTATGTATATCCAATGTTAATCAATCTCAATTGACCCCTCGTTACTGTTCATAATATAAGTAATAGGTAGGGATGACAGGATTTGAACCCGTGACATTTTGTACCCAAAACAAACGCGCTACCGAGCTGCGCTACATCCCTTTCAATTGGCCTACAGTGTCATTGTAGAGAATCCCTGTCTTGTTTTCCACATCTTTATTTCTTTCAGTGATATACCAAATTATCTTGTCATTTCTTAATTTTTTTTAGTCTCATATCATTATAACATATAATAATAGACTTATATACGTACTAAAGAAATATGAAACCCACCGTAAAAAAAAAAAATGAATATTTTTCGGGAATTCTCATACAAAAAGGGACGTATTTTTTTTTGTTTTACGAAAAGGAATATCTACTGAATCGTTGTACATTTCAATTTGCATTAGAAATTCTGCGTATAAATCCAAGTGTCAGTCATTAACTACATATACACAGCTAGTCATATATGTATTACCATTATGTATTACAAATTGTAATAAAATTACAATAACAAATAACAAAGAAGGAGGATTTTAAATGCGAAATCTAAAAACATACCTTTCCGTGGCACCGGTAGTAAGTACTCTATGGTTTGGGTCTTTAGCGGGGTTATTGATAGAGATCAATCGTTTATTTCCGGATGCGTTGATATTCCCTTTTTATAGTAATTGAGATGGGAAGGGATGAAAGTAATTGAGATGGGAAGGGATGAAGAAAATTAGAGATACAATCAAATATCTGTGACTAATCCATCCCCTTCTCTTCTTTTTTTTATAATTAAAATAAATTAGAAAAGAAAAAGAATAAAAGCGGGTTCACCCTAGTCAAACTAAGAACTCGGGTTTCCAGGCGAAAAATTAATTAATAATAGAGTGAGAAATAGAGTGAGAAAGAAAATGGAATAGCTGTGGCATGGCAACAATATCATACAAGATAATTCAATGAAAAAGAAAAATGAAATACTTTACAGCGATTCTAAATTAGAAATATATAGTTAGAAATCATTATATTACTTATTATTACTATATTGATAGATTGCAACGAAATCTTTCATAATTGGATTTCGAGTTAGCAACTTCTATTTTTTTTTCCTTCCTTTCTTCTTCTTCGTTTCGGCTCGGAAAATAGAAAAATAGAAGAGTTGAGTCAATCAAAAATCCAAAGGAGGTTCATGGCCAAGGGTAAAGATGCCCGAGTAACGATTATTTTGGAATGTACCAGTTGTCTTCGAAATCGCGTTAATAAGGAATCAAGGGGCATTTCCCGATATATTACTCAAAAAAATCGACATAATACGCCTAGTCGATTGGAATTGAGAAAATTCTGTCCCTCTTGTTACAAACATACGATTCACGGGGAGCTAAAGAAATAGATCGAACCGATCGCTCGCGCGTCCGCCTTCCATTCCAAGGAAGACGAAAAACGACATATTATATTATATATAACAGATCATATATTTATTTAAATATAAACAAAACAAAGCAATCCTTTTTTTTCATTCGAAATCATTTTTGATCCGATCAAAATAGCATTAGGATTTTCGGGACAAGGAATAAAAAAACCATGGATAAATCCAAGCGACTCTTTCTTAAATCTAAGCGATCTTTTCGTAGGCGTTTGCCCCCGATACAATCGGGGGATCGAATTGATTATAGAAACATGAGTTTAATTAGTCGATTTATTAGTGAACAAGGAAAGATATTATCTAGACGTGTGAATAGATTGACCTTAAAACAACAACGATTAATTACTATTGCTATAAAACAAGCTCGTATTTTATGTTTGTTACCCTTTCTTAATAATGAGAAACAGTTTGAAAGAAGCGAGTCTACTCCTAGAACTACTGGTCTTAGAATTAAAAATAAATAATAAATAATAAATAGGCTTGCTCTTCTTCAATTGAATCAAAATAAAATTCCAATCCGAATTCAAATGCAAATTGACGGTTTGTTCAAAAAATCTGAAAATTCAAATTTTATTGTTGTGTCGTAAGAAAAAAAAGAATTGGGGAAGAAGAATAAATCTTTTTTATTGACCGTGTTTGTTCGTTGTGATGACTTTATCATATCCTATTTTATTATACTAATTTCTACTCTACTTTCCCAAGTTCATTTGTCAAGGAACTCCATTTAAAACATCTCATTTCTTTCAATCTCCTTATCTTATTTTAAGATCTCATTGGAAATCATATAAAGACAATTCCTATTTAATATAGCTATTTGTGCAAGTATTTTACGATTAAGAAGCAACTGCCTATTATACAGATGGTATATTAATGTACTATAACTGTAGTATACTTTATTGGCTCGAATTACTGCATTTATCCGAGTGATCCATAAACGACGAAAATCTCTCTTTTGCCTACCTCTATCCTGATGAGCCGAAACCAAAGCTCTTATTTTCTGTTGAGTAATAGTTCGAGTAAGTCTTGAACGAGCCCCTTGAAAGCTTGATGCAAATAAACGAATTTTGGTTCTACGTCTTCGAGCTATATATCCTCGTTTAATTCTAGTCATTGAATAAATGAAACTTTGATGAATAACTAATTGATTTCTTTTCTTTCAGTTATTTCCTTTCCCTTTCCTAGTCTATTAATAACAAAACGGATTCTTCCAATGTATAAAATAAAAATTCCAATGGCTTTTGCTACTATAACCTTCCCGACCACGATTTTTTTTTTCTAGGCTTCTCGCCTCGAAATAAGAAATTGTATTGATACTAGGTATCAAAAAAACATAGTAAATTAAAGTAAATAAAAAGTAGTAAAAAGAAATAGGTATATAGTGGGTTCCATCGTTTCTATGGTTACGTCTTAAACGGTGAGGTCCTCTCTATACACCGGAGCCTCTTCCCTCATTTAATTAATGTTAACTTGTACAGTTCACACTCTTTGGCTCTACCCATAATTATCCAGTAATAGGTCTTTCACAACGAGACTCACCTATACAGTAACGGTATTTAATTATGAAGATTAGTTGAGTAGCTGACCCTGTTAGTCCGTTCTTGCAAGAGTCAGGGCATAATCTTTCTGCTCTTTAAATAGGATTTCCCTGCTTAATGAATACCATTTGCTACCAATGGGGAATTCTTTCTCATCTTAAATTAAAAGTGGAAGTGATTGGATTTGTACCAATGGCAACCATAAATTAATTTGATACCACAATAGAAGGGTGTGATAGATCTTTTTTAGATTTTTAGCTATTTTAATTTTTCGTATAGTGAATGGTGGTCTTCCATTCTATCCTATTCACTGGTACTGATTATTTATACTGGCTCAATAGTTTTTGGCCTAGTCCATGATCTGAACGAGTCGCACATACACCCTAGTACATGTTCCTCGTCGCTGAGGACATCCCCCAAGAGCGGGGGATTTCGTGACATTTTTGATTGGCTGTCTTGTGTTTCTAATAAGTTGTTTAATAGTTGGCATGTTGAATCATACACATAATGGGCTGGTTTAGATCGATCCTAACCAAATAATTATGAATAATTTTTATATTAATGGATTCATAGAATATTGTATTAAATCTGTTACGAAGATAAAATCTTAAATTGTATATTTGCGTGAAATCCTTCTTATTTTTTATTCAACCGCTACAAGATCAACAAGTCCGTGAGCTTGGGCTTCTGTTGCTGACATAAAAACATCTCTTTCCATGTCTTCGGAAATAACCCATAAGGATTTGCCCGTTCTTTGTACATAAACCCTTGTGATGGTTTCGCGCAGCTTCAGTAGTTCTTCCGCTTCCAGGATAAATTCTCCCGTCTGTGCCTCATAAAAAGAACTAGCAGGTTGATGGATCATTACCCTGATCTGATGATATAATAAATAATTATTCTATCTCGCATGATGAAAGGCGAAAAGATAAAGAATAATATAATAAGAAAAAAAAGATAGAATTGAACAACCGTACAGGCATCTTTTGCACATTGCATACGGCTCTACAATGGAATTCACTTTTATACCTATACCCTTTTTTTTTTTTACCTTACATTGTTTTTTTTTACCTTACATTGAATAAATAGAATATATATAAATAATATATATAGGGTCTATCGTATAGGTAAATGATCCAACAACCGCCCTTCCTTTTGAAGTAGTTAAAGATATACTATGATGGTTCCGTTGCTTTATATATTAATTTCGTCTGTTATTTAGCAATCCCAAAGTTTCTTTTTTTTTTTCAAATATCAAATATAAGTAAAAATAAGTAAAAAAAGAAATTTTATTTTCGTATTCTTTCATAAAAATAATATATATTATATTGGTAAGAGTTTTTCGGTGTGAAAACAAAAAAAGTTTGTGACGCTGAAATGGGTCTCCTGATATATCAGATAAAATAGGAAATACCCTTTATCTCATACTACTCTTTCGATACATAATGGAATGAAACGATTTTGAAAAAAAAAAAAAAAAATTCTCGTATCGAATTCGAAGTGCCATGCTATTATTACTTAATATTCCTATTTCATATATCGCGAAGGCATAGTTTTCTTTTTTCTCTCAAATCAAATAAAAAATTCATTGGCGCCAAGCGTGAGGGAATGCTAGACGTTTGGTAATTTCTCCTCCGACCAGAATAAAAGATCCCATTGAAGCGGCTAATCCCATGCATATTGTTTGTACGTCTGGTTGCACAAATTGCATAGTATCATAAATACCTAATCCAGGTATTACCCATCCGCCGGGAGAGTTTATAAACAAATAGAGATCCTTAGTATCATCCTCTATACTGAGAAATACCATAAGACCAATAAGTTGATTCGAGATCTCGCTATCAACCTCTTGGCCTAAAAAAAGTAATCTTTCTCGATAAAGTCGGTTGATTAGGATAAAATTGTATCCCTTCGGAACCGTACATGCATCTTTTGATGCATACAGTTCAACCCAAATCGCGAAAAAAAAACAAGAATCAATGTGTAGATTATTGTTTTTTTTTTCTTTTGTCATAGCAAGCTCTGTCTAACTTGTAACAAAGGGGCTTTTTCTTTCATTTAAAAAAAGATGAGTTTTGGTCTTTTTCTATTTATATAGAAATAGACTTTCTATATATAAATGGAAATAAAAAAAATTCACTAAACTTATCGGAGTAACTTCTCATTGATGTATTGTTTAATCGGAATCCAAATCACGATGTAATTTTCTTGTTCCTGAATGGTCTTCTTGAATTCTTTTAGGTTTATGCTCTACTCCGAGTAAAGATCGGACCGATTTTTATTTGCATATATAAGACAAATGACCCAATACTACGTCTTTTTGCTACGACTTCTTTATTTTTCAATTAATTTCATATCTCCCGCCAAATATTAAATATTCAATGCATTCATCATATTACTCGATTTATTAATAGTTAATAGTTTTCGATCACTTCTATTTATATTATATTAGAGATTATAAATCGAATATTATATAAATAAATTCTAAATAGAATATGATATTAAGTAGAAATCATAGATATATTACCTATTGTATTGGTTTTTTTTCTAAACGGAGCCTGGATACTTCATTTTATTATTTGAACTAAATCAACCATAAATGATTCGAATTGCTAATATTAATCTGTATACCCCCCTAAAAATAGATTTAATTGTACTTCATTGCATTTCACGCTCCAAATTTTGTATGATTCAATCAATCTTTGTTGGGCGAAAGAGAGGATATCTCAATCGGGAAAGAGAACGGGGAAATACCATATGACCCAATATATCTGACAAGTCGCACTATACGTCAACCCATGATGCATCTTCGTCTCCAGGACTTCGAAAAGGTACTTTTGGAACACCAATAGGCATTAAATGAAAGAAAGATTAAGTACTATATCTCACTTTGATGTGAAAGCGTAAAAATAGGTTTATTGTCTTAATAATATCTTATCTTTTTTCCATAGATTGAATAAGTTCATAAAAAAGGAAGACAGAATCAATAAAAAAAAATTCTTACAAGTGGATCCTTTGGATGATGAACAAATATAGATGCAGTTACTCATATAAAATGCTATCAACGCCCTACCGTTGCGTATTGGTACTTATCGGGTGTAGAATAAATCTGCTTCTTTTTGTTCCTACGAACAAAATTGTTCCATTATTATTGAAAGACTTTCTTACTAAAAGAATAGAACAAATAGTAATCCTTTCCCCGAGATAATCCACTAAAAAAGTAAGAACCATAGTATATTTTACAATGCAATAAAGTTACATAGCGTATATTTTTGATTGATAAAGGGGTATTTCCATGGGTTTGCCTTGGTATCGTGTTCATACGGTCGTATTGAATGATCCCGGTCGTTTGATTTCTGTCCATATAATGCATACAGCTCTGGTTGCTGGTTGGGCCGGTTCGATGGCTCTATATGAATTAGCTGTTTTTGATCCCTCTGACCCTGTTCTTGATCCAATGTGGAGACAGGGTATGTTCGTTATACCCTTCATGACTCGTTTAGGAATAACCAATTCATGGGGGGGTTGGAGTATTACGGGGGGGACTATAACGAATCCGGGTATTTGGAGTTACGAAGGTGTGGCTGGTGCACATATTGTGTTTTCTGGCTTGTGCTTTTTGGCAGCTATCTGGCATTGGGTGTATTGGGATCTAGAAATATTTTGTGATGAACGTACAGGCAAACCCTCTTTGGATTTGCCCAAGATCTTTGGAATTCATTTATTTCTCTCAGGAGTGGCGTGCTTTGGTTTTGGCGCATTTCATGTAACAGGATTGTATGGTCCTGGAATATGGGTATCCGATCCTTATGGACTAACGGGAAGGGTACAAGCTGTAAATCCAGCATGGGGTGTGGAAGGTTTTGATCCTTTTGTTCCGGGAGGAATAGCCTCTCATCATATTGCAGCAGGAACCTTGGGCATATTGGCGGGTCTATTCCATCTTAGTGTCCGTCCGCCCCAACGTCTATACAAAGGATTACGTATGGGAAATATTGAAACCGTCCTTTCCAGTAGTATCGCTGCGGTCTTTTTTGCAGCTTTTGTAGTTGCTGGAACTATGTGGTATGGCTCGGCAACTACCCCCATTGAATTATTTGGTCCTACCCGTTATCAATGGGATCAAGGATACTTCCAACAAGAAATCTATCGAAGAGTTAGTGCTGGGCTAGCCGAAAATCAAAGTTTATCTGAAGCTTGGTCTAAAATTCCTGAAAAATTAGCCTTTTATGATTACATTGGCAATAATCCGGCAAAAGGGGGATTATTTAGAGCGGGCTCAATGGACAACGGGGATGGAATAGCTGTTGGTTGGTTAGGACACCCGATCTTTAGAGATAAAGAAGGGCGTGAACTTTATGTACGTCGTATGCCTACTTTTTTTGAAACATTTCCGGTTGTTTTGGTAGACGGAGACGGAATTGTTAGAGCCGATGTCCCTTTTAGAAGGGCAGAATCGAAATATAGTGTCGAACAAGTAGGTGTAACTGTTGAGTTCTATGGCGGTGAACTCAATGGAGTCAGTTATAGTGATCCAGCTACTGTGAAAAAATATGCTAGACGTGCTCAATTGGGTGAAATTTTTGAATTAGATCGTGCGACTTTGAAATCCGATGGTGTTTTTCGTAGCAGTCCGAGGGGTTGGTTTACTTTTGGACATGCTTCGTTTGCTCTGCTCTTCTTCTTTGGACACATTTGGCATGGTGCTAGAACCCTGTTCAGGGATGTTTTTGCTGGTATTGACCCGGATTTGGATGCTCAAGTGGAATTTGGAGCATTCCAAAAAATTGGAGATCCAACTACAAGAAGACAAGTAGTCTGATACAATATTGTTTTGTTATTTTTTGTCTTTAGTTTTGTGATTTAATATGGGCTACCGGATAAATCTTGATTTGAATCGCTGTCTTTTCTTTGACTCTTGCCTTGTTCTTTTCTTTTCTTTATCCGGGAGACGATCTCAAATGAACAGGTATGGAAGCTATAATTGTAAACCACGATCAAATCTATGGAAGCATTGGTTTATACATTCCTCTTAGTATCAACTCTGGGAATAATTTTTTTCGCTATCTTTTTTCGAGAACCGCCTAAAGTTCCAACTAAAAAGATGAAATGATTTTTCATTATCTCAATTGAAAGTAATGAGCCTCCCAATATTCAATATTGGGAGGCTCATTACTTCAACTAGTCTCCGTGTTCCTCGAATGGATCTCTTAGTTGTTGAGAGGGTTGCCCAAAAGCAGTATATAAGGCATACCCAGTAAAACTTACAAGTAAACCAGATATAAAGATGGCAACGAGCGTTGCTGTTTCCATTATTATATAGTTTGAAGACCACAATGGATCTATGCTAAGATCATTTATTTACAACGGAATGGTATACAAAGTCAACAGATCTCAATGAATATAAAATAGGATTTATGGCTACACAAACCGTTGAGGGTAGTTCTAGATCTGGTTCAAGACGAACTAGTGTAGGGAATTTATTGAAACCCTTGAATTCAGAATATGGTAAAGTAGCTCCTGGGTGGGGAACTACTCCTTTGATGGGTATCGCAATGGCTCTATTTGCGATATTCCTATCTATTATTTTGGAGATTTATAATTCTTCTATTTTACTGGACGGAATTTCAATGAATTAGATTCACAAGAACTATTACCTAGCTTTTCAATACAAAGTGAAGCATTTAGGTCTCTGATTTTTATCCCATTCTATTTTGGTAGTTCGACCGTGAATTTCTTTGTTTCTGTTTTTCCGGAATATGAGTGTGCGACTTGTTGTATTATAATTGATCCTATGGATAGTACAGAGAATAGGTCTGTCATCTTGCTAGAGATGGTTTTACTTCGTGGGATATTCTCATTGTACATTGTATGCTAGTATCTGAAGCACGGAATATGTAAAATAGATTACTTACATAGTATTAGAACTATGATTCATACTTAATATTCAGACCTCGTGGCCGGACTTTCCATTTTTTTTTTCAAAGAGTTAGACTTAGAAGTTATAAACTGAAAGATTTTTATTCTTTCAAATTCCCATTTATGCTTATTTTGATCAAAGTCTAAAGGTTTCTTTAGATTTTTAGTCATTATGTCTATTCTATTGAATAAGTGATGATCCAACAGTTCTTACTCAAGGAATTTTTGGACTTAGTTTGATAAGGTTTTATTGACTCATCCTGGTTCTAGTATGAATCTGAGGTTTTAATTGATTCATAGGGTCTTAACAAGAGAATTCCTATCAATAATAAAGAAAACAGTAGTAAAGTCTCATTACACACAAATAAAAATAACAAAACAATGAAGAAAATAGGTAAATAGAAGATTCAAGAGGCCCCATAAACATATGGATGAATGAGCTGACTTGATATTTTGGCATTATAACCACAAT